AGTTGTCTCATGCCATAAATAAACCCGGACACTCAAGAAATCCGTTGGACAAGCAGATTCACATCTCTTACAACCTACACAGTCCTCTGTTCTTGGAGCAGGAGCAATTTGCTTAGCTTTACATCCGTCCCAAGGTATCATTTCCAATACATCTGTGGGGCAGGCTCGTACACATTGAGTACACCCTATACATGTATCATAAATCTTTACTGAATGTGACATTGGATCTATCAATTTTTTGAACGTTATCAATTTTCGATCTGGTAAAATCAGTAGTAACTGAATCATATATTGTAGACACCAGACGAATCAGTGGTTTACCAGAATTTTTTTTTAATTGAATAATCAATCTACTTCTGGATCTGGTCATGAGAATGAGAGAGGTCCAAGATACTTTGATTTATTACGTTTCAGCAAACATGGTCATACGAGTTATACACGACACGCTAATTCTAATTGGTAAATATTCTCTATATCTGTCTTTATTTATATCATTACGACTATTTATTCAACAAATTCGATTGATTGATACGAGTTGATTTTCTGTTACGATAGATCGACGAAACAATAGCTGGCCCAATAGCTGCTTCAGCGGCTGCAATAGCTATAACAAAGATCGAGAAAATGTCTCCTTTTAATTGTCGACTATCAAATAAATCAGAAAATATTACGAGATTTAGATTAACCGCATTCAGTATAAGCTCAAGACACATAAGTGCTCTAACCATGTTTCGGCTTGTGATCAATCCATAAATACCGATAGAAAATAAATAGGCACTCAAAATAAGTACATGCTCGGTCATCATTGACCAACTCCTCATCAATTGAGATTGATTTCAATATGAACAACAATACAATTTAACCGATTTGATTGACTAGAATATAACAAGTACGGAAAAAAGGAAGGTATTAGTAATGGATCGAACTCAAACCCATTCAATTTAATATATGAACAATAGAATATAAAAATGGAACTGAAGGGAAATTGATGTCATAATAATAACACAGAACAAAACACGGACTTATTTATTTTATTTGATTTTTGATTTCTAATTCTAAGTATTTATTACTGACGAGCCATAGCAATTGCACCTATCAAAGCAACTAAAAGAATTATAGAAATGAGTTCAAATGGAAGATAAAAATCTGTTGATAAATGAATTCCAATTTGTTGAACGTTACTTGTCAGGTCCTGCTCTATAATCTGGTTTGATCTTGTAGTCCAAATAATCCCGTACCATGACGTATCTGAGATAGTAGTAATTAGTGAAAAAAGAATACTTGTACAAACCAGTGAAGTAACTCCATCTCCAACTGTCCAAAGATATAAATCCTTGTAATATTCTGAACCATTCATGAACATCACAGCAAATACGATTAAGACATTTACGGCTCCCACGTAAATAAGGAGCTGTGCAGCAGCTACAAAATAGGAGTTAGATGGAATATGGAATAAGGATATACAAACAAGAACCAATCCTAATGAAAAGGCAGAATAAATTGGATTGGTAAGTAATACCACCCCTAGGCCTCCTAATATAAGACCTGATCCTAGAAATACTAAAAGAATATCATGTATTGATCCAGGTAAATCCATTATGTGTAAAATAAGAGATAAATAAGTTGAAATATTTCATTTTCATGACCTTACTGACCGGGCCAGGAAAAAAGAGGTTACCCTATCTTTCTTTTTTTTTTTTTCTTGTATATGCCTAATTGAATTGAATCTTAATGTGGTGTGGATTGATGTAGATACAGTTATTGGACCAATCCCGCTTTTGTATCCGAAAGAGTAGTTGAAATTTGATATTTCGAAATCATCACGGATATATGAATCTATTCTAAATCCAAATCAGGCCGTGATTCTCACCAATCAATAGTTATGTTTTGTAGTTACTAACCAACAAAAATGAAAGAAACTTCGCTTCTTTAGATCAAAACGGAATCTTAGTAATTGGTAATCGTTCTTGAATCAAGGGGGTTATCCGTGGCTATTTTTATTTGAGTCGAATTCATAATTGTTCGAATTGTGTAATCGCCAATTACTGACATTGGTAACCGACCCAAAGCAATTTGATTATAATTCAATTCGTGACGATCGTAAGTAGAAAGTTCATATTCTTCAGTCATTGATAAACAATTTGTTGGACAATACTCGACGCAGTTACCACAAAATATACAGATTCCGAAATCAATACTATAATTAAGCAATCGTTTCTTTCTAATATCTGTTTCCAATCTCCAATCAACAACGGGTAGATCTATGGGGCATACACGAACACATACTTCACAAGCAATGCATTTATCAAATTCAAAGTGGATTCGACCGCGGAAACGCTCTGATGTGATCGATTTTTCATAAGGATATTGAATAGTTACAGGTAAACGATTCGCGTGGGATAAGGTAATCATGAAACTTTGACCAATGTACCTTGCAGCTCGTACTGTTTGTTGACCATAATTCATGAACCCGGTCACCATAGGGAACATATCGTGGATA